GGGCTCGAACCTACAATATCACCGTTATGAGCGGTACGTTTCAACCAATTAAACTATAAGCCCCTACGGATCTCTACATGCAATTTGCTCACTTCGGGAAGAGAGGATTAGGGAAATCCTATAGATTATAGATTGCGGCTTTCTCCAGACCTCCGGGAAAAGCATGAAAAAAAAGGCTTAGCCATTTCCTAGCAACACAAGGCAGGCTAGAAAGGCGAGAGGAGCTATAGTAGCTACATGAAACCAAGTCATTCTTTCTAGAATACTTGCTGGCATGCGAGACGAGACTGGAACCAAGGCCAAGGGCAGGAACTCCACCAACAGGACCAACAAGAACCCTATCATCAACCAATAGGCCAGGAGCTTCAACTGAAGCCGAGGAGTTATAATAAGAATCCAACTAGAAAGTGGTTCTTGCTCTGGTTTCAGGGAATCCCTAAAAAGCCCAGGTCAAGGACTAGACTAAGAGTAGGTGTGTAAGCAGCCAATCCAATAGTGCTTCTTACGGAGAAGTGTTTCAAGTCATTCGATTAGGGACACTAGCTACCCTTTTCTGGATTTGTGGCAGGAGGCAGGAAACCCCGCCTATACCACAGTTTGAGACGGGAGGCAGCGAGCGAAGTTTACGGAGCGGGAGTCATAGTTCCAATAGCGAAGGAATTAGAACTATTGGCGGCCGCGAAGGATACGGAAAGTTTAGGCTAATGGTACTACTTGTCAACTACACTCGCGGACTATTTATGCGCTGACTGAACTTGCTTCGTAGACAAGGTTCGTTCCGTAGCACGCTTCGGGCGAAGCCGGGGCCCGATTCCCTTGACCCCAAAATATAGTTTTTATTCAAATCCCGACTCAACCCCTCACCCTGCCTGCACCACAACCACTATTATCCCTTACCAACCACCTCCCGTCTACAATCTTGATAAAGTCTCTTGGAATTAAGAGAAAAGATACGGAGAAGAGAGAAAGGGAAGATTGTGATGAGATTGGGAACATGACTCGCTCTGGCAGATGTTTTAAGCCAGACAACCTGAAAACAGATGGAGATAAAGAAAAAGACAAAGAGAAAGAGAAAGGAAAAGGGAAGGAAAATACTGATGCTTTTCTCAAAGAAATCCAGAGGTCGGAATAGAATGTGGCCGAACAGTTTAGCAAAGTCCCTGCCCAAATTTCGATCTTAGGTCTTCTTTTAACTTCAATTCTGAGAATTAGAATAAATGATGGAAAAATTTCGGAATGCACATGTCACCCCAGACATTTCACCCAAGAGATTAGCCAGGTTAGTGGGACAGATTTTGGCTCAGCTTCAACCTCGTGAGAGGTGATTGCACCAGTAGCAAAAGAGATCTCAGGATAAAGAGGTACCATATCATATGTGTAACGAGAACGGACATGACACAGCAAGTTGCTAGTATAACTTGCTCGCACAGGGGTCTGAAAGCTTTTCAGTCAAGACTGGTCGGGGCTCTGGAGAGGAAGAATCTACATCGATCACGATGCGAGCAACAAGGTAATGGTGTCCTCGACCAAGCCGAAAGACAGATCTCATCACAGCACTCGCTTTCCCTAAACTATCTATCTTTAGAAGTAGGGCGAGCAAAACTGAAAGAGGGAATTCTCTAATTCGATAGCCTTACAACAATGCTTAACGCACTAGCTTTGAGTTCCAAAGCTCTTATAAGTTCAAAACCAAAAGACAAAGCGCATCGCTCTCACGCTCGTCAGTAAAGTCAGTTATTCGCCTTTTATAAACGAGTGTTGTGTACTAATAGACTTGCTTACCGTAACCGCAAAGAAAGAACGGTTCTATCTATTTATCCATAAGGGCTGGAGCGCCTTTCGAACGGTATAAGTTATGACTTCGCTTCCGAAAAGATAGATTTGACTCTGATTCACCAGCATCCACTACCGGAAGAAATTGCCTCACTTACCGCCTGTTCTTATTCCTGCCCGGAAACAATAACTTTCTTTCTTTCATGCCCTTTACCTTAAGCCTGACAAAGATAGAATGTTTCACTTGCCCTACCGCTTTCATTGCCCGTAAAGACTCTATCTCTACAGCCGCCTTCTCTTTCCTTTTCATTACAAACAAAGCGATCCGCTTTCATAACTAATAAGGCGTAAAAGAAAAGAGTCTCGGTATTCGTTCTGACTTCCGCTCGCAAATCTGGATTTTACTAGGGCGAGCGCAGTTTACTATGCGAGTGGACTTTGCCCCTCCCTTTCTTTAGACTTGAAGTAAAGCTGAACAAGTTTACTCAGCTTGCACTTGAGCTTGAAGCCTTTTTTTAATCCTAAAGTAGCATTAAAAAATCCCCAAAGCTACAAGAAAGCCGAGACTACAACCGCTACTTGCCCAATAGTACAGCGCCTTCCTCCCTGACTTTACTTTCCTAGCTACCAAGCCCCTCTTCATTCAAACCCTTGCCAGAAGGACGAAAGAAAGATTCTCTGTGATACCGCTTGAATAACGATAATCGGAGTGAAAAGCCTTAAAGAG